TCGACCTGAGACGAAGAGAAAAGTCTATCTATTTTATTTAGTTAAACTGAAACCAAAGATTCGTTATTGGAACAGATAGCAACAACCATTTCATCCGACATGCGTAGTTTTGATTTTCCAATGGATTCACATCTTTCATTAATGGAAATTTTTGGATGTAGTGAGTAATAGCTCTGGTTATTCGCTGTTCAAAAATTCTTGTTTAGGCAGTTCATACCATCCATACATAGTGTTTTGATCTAAGATTTCAATTCTTCCGTCTTTCAGCAGTAGCATATTGTTCCGTGGAGCTAAGGTCCAAAATAGGGAAGAAACGGGTGTTTCCACGACTCTACCACTCAGTCAACTCTCTTCCACTTAATCCCTATTTCATGGCCACATATTTTTCCGGCTAAGTAATGGGAAACCCTTCTACTGTTCCATGAATCCGATTTTCATTTCATCCGGGAAAAGCCATTTTTTTCTAAAGAATGTCTTTGTGATTTGATCCAATAGCCTTCTGTTAGATAGGAACAGATTTGATAAATACTGATAACTCTCAGATGGAGTATTAGAACGGAAAAATCCATTAGATTTAGATAATGAACTCTTGGTTATAAGCCATCTCTGGCGATCAAGCACGAGTTCGTAGTGCTTGTCTTGCTTCTTCTTGGTCCACCAGCGTTGACGTGCGCGTTTAGGGGCATCCCTCTTTGTTTTGGGATTAAGAAGACGAAGAAGCTCCTTTGAAATCTCTGTAGCTTCCTCTGGATATGACAACACTTCGACAAAGGGCGTATCTTTGTATAGGAAAGAGAGTGGATCTCCAGGGACCCACATGAATTGGCTTATTCGAAAACATCCTTCTTCTTCGGAAAATCCATCTCGTGCCTGGGGCTGCTGGGTTTCACTCCGGAAGAACTCCGAATCATTCTCTTGAAGCTCATCCTCTTCCTCTTCCTCTTCCTCTTCCTCGTGAAGCTCATCCTCTTCCTCTTCCTCTTCCTCTTCCTCTTCCTCTTCCTCTTCCTCTTCCTCGTGAAGCTCATCCTCTTCCTCTTTTAGCTCTTCGTCTTCCTCTTCAAGCAGCTCATCCTCTTGTTGAGCTTCAAGCCGCTCATCCTCTTCGTCATCCGCTTCTCCCTCTTCTTCCTCTCCCCACACTGCAACCTCAGTCTCTAGAGCCTCTTCTGGAAGCGGATCCTCTTCCTCTGGAATCTCTTCCGCTGGAATCTCAGCCTCACAATCCAATATAAAGTCCCAAGGGTGCCATATTCTAGGAGACCAAACTAGTTCACTGAATAAATCCTCCAACATCTTTTGCGGGGCGAAGACGTCCTCGTCGTCGTCGTCGTCTTCTTCCAACTCCGATTCGTATTTTTGATGTTGATAGATAAGTCTCTGAATATCTAAGGGATTCCTTGGTTTGGGCCGAAGAAGCAATGTCACTCGATCATTATCAAACTGACTGGAATCTTTTTCTGTCCCTTCTCCTTCCTCATCTTCTGTCCCTTCTCCTTCCTCATCTTCTGTCCCTTCTACTTCCTCTTCTGTCCCTTCTACTTCCTCTTCTGTCCCTTCTACTTCCTCTTCTGTCCCTTCTACTTCCTCTTCTGTCCCTTCTCCTTCCTCATCTTCTGTCCCTTCTACTTCCTCTTCTGTCCCTTCTACTTCCTCTTCTGTCCCTTCTCCTTCCTCATCTTCTGTCCCTTCTACTTCCTCTTCTGTCCCTTCTACTTCCTCTTCTGTCCCTTCTCCTTCCTCATCTTCTGTCCCTTCTACTTCCTCTTCTGTCCCTTCTACTTCCTCATCTTCTGTCCCTTCTACTTCCTCTTCTGTCCCTTCTACTTCCTCTTCTGTCCCTTCTACTTCCTCTTCTGTCCCTTCTACTTCCTCATCTTCTGTCCCTTCTACTTCCTCTTCTGTCCCTTCTACTTCCTCTTCTGTCCCTTCTACTTCCTCTTCTGTCGGCGAGGATCCCACCAGAGCGCCTTCTAACTCTAATAGGCCATGAACTATATCAGATAGGCCATGAACTAGATCAGAATCGTTCTCAACGAGTCCATAAGAAGTGATCAAATTTTGTTCATCGGGTCCGGGGGGAGACAAAAGGTCTTGAGCGATCGATCCGGCAGAACAAGTCAAAAGATAAAGAAGTATCGTTAATTTCTTCATGCTCGTTCCAAGTTCGAAGTACCATTTGTACAAAGAAGAATCCCCTGCTTCACATAAGTTCTTCTTGATATAGATAGATATAGGATCTATGGGGCAATTCCTTAGAAGTACAGTGTGTGCAAAAGCCCTTCCTACCTGATAGAAAAGGGTCCCATGCTCCTTAGCCGGGCTTAGGTTTCTGTCGGCTTCCAAATCCCAAGTTTTTCTATGAAGAGCATATCTAATTGTAGTAGTGTCTATAATTGATTTCTTCTGTGTAATACTAATCGATAGGGCCTCGTTGGTAAGTGCTACAAGATCTGGTACACTGGGACCCAAGATTGTGGACTCGAATTCATTAGTATGAGTATGGAACATTTTATTTTCCAAGTGAAATCCCCTAGTATATGAAAGGGTGAAAAGGCACTGTTGTTGTTGTGGAACAAGAAGCCTTCGTGTCTTAATGCATGTACTTAATCCATCCGGACCTATTAGAGAGGGATCCACTTTTTGGGGAATATGAGTCGAAGCAATAACAAGAATCTCATTTTTAGTGGAACGTCTTCCACAATCCCTGGAGAGATGGTTCACTAATAGACCGAGGGATAAGTAATCCGACTCTTTCGCATCCAGATCATGAATGTTTGGAATCCATAGTATGCAAGGAGACATTGCTTTTGCTAATTCGAATTGAAGGGTGATATAAAATTCGTCTATTTCATCGTCCAGCAACTGATACACAAGTGGCACATTCGTCTTAGTTAGCCACTCCGTCATCTCGCTATCAACAAAATCTTCCATATCACCAGGCTCATAATCGTCACTGGCACCAGGCTCATCATAATCGTCACTGTCACGATCCTCATAATCGTCACTGTCATTGTCCAAAAAATCAAAAAAACTGGCCCCGTAATCGTTCGCCTCCTCCGCATCGTCACCATACTCATCATAAACGCCACTCTCGTGAATATCAAAACCTTGAGGCGTCCAGTTCTTCAGGAACTTGTTCAGAACTACTGTAATGAGAGGAACATAGGAGTTTGTCGCTAGGGATTTGACCAAATAGGATCGTCCACTTCCTATAGAACCTATCACTAAAGTAGCCCTAGAGGGGTGTAGGGGTAAGCGGAGCGAAAAGGTTTTTCCATGAGATGGGAAATGAGAACGATTATCCCCGCACGGTGAATAAGTGATTGTCTGATAATGAGCAAGGAATATCCGTCTTTCTGCTAAACAGGATGTATTGCACTCATAATTCATTAGACCCTTTTTATGAATGTCAACTAAGTGTCGTAAGTAAAATGCTCCCGGTTCTTCACTCATTTGAGAGGCAGAGTCATTGTTTGATAAATGATCACTATGAGTCAAACTCAATAGAATTTGATCAATCCTTGTTTCTCTCGTGAAGTTGCAAAACGGAACCAAGAATTCTCTTTCTTTATCCTCAATCGCATCACAGTTCGAGATCCAGGATTCTATTTTATCGTCAATCAAACAACAAGGACCGTTCACATTTTCTATTATTTGATCATAACGATAACGTTGACCAGAACAGAGAGAAGAGAAATCCCCTAGCTCTGTTATCAATGAATAGAGCTCTTTACTTGTATGACTTAGATGTCTCGTATTTTTCAAAAAAGCGATTCGATCGATGGGATTTGGTGTGATATTGAGGAGCTCGAAGAGATGGATAAGAAAAGATTTGCGTCCACCACCCCATCGTAGATAATTTACTAATTTTTCCCGAGCAGCTAGAAAGAGCTTCTTGAAAGAACGAGGTGCGGGGTACATATCCAGAAGTTCTCGCAACTCCACGATGTATGATGGAATCATCAAAGATTGGGCCCTTGCGAAATCTCTCTGTAACTCACTAAAGGCTTGGGAAAAAAAGAGAAGGTGTGAAAAAACGAGATGTCCAGCAACAAGAAGAAGGAAAAGGATTGAATAGAGGAACTCCCCAAGATTTGGCCATCTCAGATCTGTCATCGATGGTGACTCATTATTTCGATGAATACTTTCTTCAGACAGAAGAAGCTTATGGAAACACTTATTCGAAATCGCACTTATCCAATTCCATTGTAAAAGACACAATTTTTTCTGAAGAATTCGCCATGATATTCCGCATGGATCAGATATAGCATAACAAATGGATACAAATTTTGGACTGCTCCTTAGTAGCGGCATTACGTATGATCCCAAAGTATCTAAAAACATCAACTTTAGCAAATTGTACCCTGTCGAGGTAAGGCTAAATGGCATAACATATGTTTTGAATAGATTCCAGTTTGAGAGAATTAAAGAAACCCTCTCTCCTTGCAAGGCTCTATCCCTCTGCACTTTCTCAACCCATTGCTTTAGATAAAGACTCTGTTTTTTCTCTTTCCTCTTTTCGGGTTTTTTCTCTTTCCTCTTTTCGGGTTTTTTCTCTTTCCTCTTTTCGGGTTTTTTCTCTTTCCTCTTTTCGGGTTTTTTCTCTTTCCTCTTTTCGGGTTTTTTCTCTTTCCTCTTTTCGGGTTTTTTCTCTTTCCTCTTTTCGGGTTTTTTCTTTTTCCTCTTTTCGGATGAGAAACATTTCTCAGAATAAATCAAACCCATGTTTGAATTGAAATTGAGATACTGATACAAGTTCTTCCCTTCTGAATCAGATAGATTCATATCTGAAAGAGGTTGACAATAAGTTCTTTCAAAATTGACTCTCTGTCCCTCTGTTAGAGGTGTTCCAGAAATGTCTGCGATCGAGTAAATAGCTCTACGAACTAATGGATCAGATCGCATTGCAAGGTGGAAATATTTGTAAAAGTTATACCTTTCGTCACCACTTTGTGGAAAATCCTTGAATAGGTTAGATACCTGTGACTCGATTGATG